ATTACTAGTTGCATTGACAGTTATCTTCAGTCTCAAATCTGTATTGATACACCCACTGTAAGTGATAGCAGTGACAGTTACATTTCTAGGTGCGTTTTTCAGAAACGTAAAACTAGTAGTGAACCCAGTATCCGAACCCGCGCGAAGAGTAGTGATTTAACTCTAAGAGCTAGCGATCTCGATGAAACTCAAAAATACAAGCAGTTGTGGGTTCAATGCGAAAATTGTTATGGATTAAATTATAAGAAACTTTTGAAATCACAAATTAATATTTGTGAACAATGTGGATATCATTTGAAAATGAGTAGTTCAGAAAGAATCGAAGTTTTGATCGACCCCGGTACTTGGGATCCTATGGATGAAGACATGGTCTCCGGGGATCCCATTGGATTTCATTCGGAAGAGGAGACTTATAAAGATCGTATTGATTTTTATCAAAGAAACATAGGATTAACCGAGGCTGTTCAAACAGGCGTAGGTCAACTAAATGGTATTCCCGTAGCAATTGGGGTTATGGATTTTAAATTTATGGGGGGTAGTATGGGCTCCGTAGTCGGGGAGAAAATAACCCGTTTGATTGAGTACGCTACCAATCAATTTATACCTCTTATTATAGTGTGCGCTTCGGGGGGGGCGCGCATGCAAGAAGGAAGTTTGAGCTTGATGCAAATGGCTAAAATCTCGTCTGCCTTATATGATTACCAATCAAATAAAAAGTTATTGTATGTATCAATCCTTACATCTCCGACTACCGGCGGGGTAACAGCTAGTTTTGGTATGTTGGGAGATATTATTATTGCAGAACCAAATTCCTACATTGCATTTGCGGGTAAAAGAGTAATTGAACAAACATTGAATAAAACGATACCCGAAGGTTCACAAGCTTCTGAATATTTATTCCAGAAGGGCTTATTTGACCTAATCGTACCACGTAATCTTTTAAAAAGTGTTCTGAGTGAGTTATTTAAGCTCCACGCCTTCTTTCCCTTGAATTTCAATTCAATGCACTAGGTTCAATTATTTGTAGCAAACAAGTAGTTTGCTTATCGGAATCAAAGTAACGAAGAATGAAGTTTTCTTTGGTGACCTAAGATCTAATTGTAAAAAGAATAAAAAGTGGTGGATAACTCTTTTTTTTACCTGGATTCCTGATTACTAATTAAGAAGTCTCTATCAACAAGATAAAAACACGAGTTCTTCCTTTCGTGAAATTAGGCAAATAAAACGAATTTTGTCTTAGGTATAGAATCAAATTCTAATATAGAAAAAAATAGATGTATGGTTTTGTATCTTTCTTCATCCCCCGAAAATCCTATTTTCACTAAAAATCCCGGTTGTGCCGCATTCTAATGAATCTTTCAATAATTTGTAAGAAACTCCTATTAATATTAAATTCGAAGAAATAACAAAACACAAAGAAATGAAGAAAAATAATCAAATGGATTATCATATGTATCTTTCATGTAGATAGACGAATAAGTCCATTTTTTGCGTTCTACATTCCTTGGACTTATTCTATATACTCAATTAGATACTTATATCTGTAATAAGAATTTTCAAATTGAATGAATTCATAATAACTACGAATTCATACTAATTACAATTATTAATTATAATTAGTATAAATAATAAATATGATATTAAAAACAATAAGAACAGGTACAAATAGTAAATCGAGGTACCCATTTTATGACAACTTTCCAATTTCCCTCTATTTTTGTGCCTTTAGTAGGCCTAGTATTTCCGGCAATTGCAATGGCTTCTTTATTTCTTCATGTTCAAAAAAACAAGATTGTTTAGATCTGAGGGGACCCAATATCATCCGTTTTTTTGAAACTTAGACTTGTAGCATAACCCATATATTTATTTCGGGAAATGAAATAAGGTAGAACATGTGATTTCTGACGAACATAAAGGAAAAAGCTCTTATGCCTGCAGAAAATGATCTATGGGTAACTGAATTCCAGCTAGTTTGAAATAGATCAGGACTGCTGGATACCCAAAATGTAAAGTTGGCGGATCTATATGTATATCTGTATATTGGGATCATAGGAAGGGTGTGTTATTATTTTAGATCTAACCAATTTGAGGAATTACTCCTAAAGGTTCCCATCAAACTAGTGCTAGTTCACATTAAACTAGTGCTAGTTGATGAAAGTTCATTCGGAAACAAAAAAGTAAAGTCAAAACCATTTTGGGTATTCTCTCAATTCCAATAAAATGCAATCGGATCAAGTATGAGTTGGCGATCAGAACATATATGGATAGAACTTATAACGGGGTCTCGAAAACTAAGTAATTTTTGCTGGGCGCTTATCGTTTTTTTAGGTTCATTAGGATTCTTATTGGTTGGAACTTCCAGTTATCTTGGTAGAAATTTGATATCTTTTGTTCCGTCTCAGCAAATCCTTTTTTTTCCACAAGGGATCGTCATGTCTTTCTACGGGATCGCAGGTCTCTTTATTAGTTCCTACTTGTGGTGCACAATTTCCTGGAATGTAGGTAGTGGTTATGATCAATTCGATAGAAAGGAAGGAATGGTGTGTATTTTTCGGTGGGGATTTCCTGGAAAAAATCGTCGCATATTCCTCCGATTCCGTATAAAAGATATTCAATCCGTTAGAATAGAAGTTAAAGAGGGTATGTATGCTCGCCGTATCCTTTATATGGACATCAGAGGCCGGGGGGCTATTCCGTTGACCCGTACTGATGAGAATTTGACTCCACGAGAAATTGAACAAAAAGCCGCGGAATTGGCCTATTTCTTGCGCGTACCAATTGAAGTCTTTTGAGAAAGGGATTGGGCTGAAGAACGAATGCTTTCTCCGCAGGAGGGAAAAATACAAGAATCTTGTTTTTTCTATAACTAAGTGATACTTTAGATGCAGATAAATCATATCTTGTAAATTCTTTTCTTTTTGTCAATCGATTTTTTGATCATCACAATATCTTTCTCTCAATTATTCTATTCTTGACTATGGAAACTCCTTTGAATTTTTTGAAATATTTGATATTTTGATAGAAAAAGAGTTCTTTACGTCTCCAAATCTCAACAATATTCATTCCTTAAAGGACTTCTTTTGTTCATTGATCGAAAGGAGACACGTGTTTTGTTTGGAATTTGATGAATTGAGATATCTGGAAACACAATTTTGTATTATTTCTTCAGTCGAATTCCAAGTGGAGTCTTAGTCTATTTCTGTATTCTTTCTAGATTCAAACAAAATCACAAAGAAAATAGATTCATAGGTTTGATACCTTGTCTAGAACTCATGTTTGGTTTGAAAGAAATATTGGATCACATAGAGTCGACAAATGGAGTGGGTTAATTAAAAATTCACAGGTTAAAAATGGCAAAAAAGAAAGCATTCACTCCTCTTTTGTATCTTGCATCTATAGTATTTCTGCCCTGGTGGATTTCTCTCTCATTTACTAAAAGTATGGAATCTTGGGTTACTAGTTGGTCGAATACGGGTCAATCCGAAAATTTTTTGAATGATATGCAAGAAAAAAGTTTTCTAGAAAAGTTCATAGAATTAGAGGAAATCCTCTTCTTGGAAGAAATGATCAAGGAATACTCGGAGACACATCTACAAAAGCTTCCTATAGAAATCCACAAAGAAACGATCCAATTAATCAAGATACACAATGAGGATCGTATCCATACGATTTTGCACTTCTCAACAAATCTAATCTGTTTTGTTATTCTAACCGGTTATTCTATTTTAGGTAATCAAGAACTTGTTATTCTTAACTCTTGGACTCAAGAATTCCTATATAACTTAAGTGATACAGTCAAAGCTTTTTTGATTCTTTTATTAACCGATTTATGTATCGGATTTCATTCACCCCATGGTTGGGAACTAATGATTGGTTCTGTCTACAAAGATTTTGGATTTGGTCATAATGATCAAATTATATCTGGTCTTGTTTCCACTTTTCCAGTTATTCTCGATACTATTTTTAAATATTGGATTTTTCATTATTTAAATCGTGTATCTCCGTCACTTGTAGTTATTTATCATTCAATGAATGATTGATAAAAGATCCGCCGATATTAATCCAATTAGAATGTTTCTTGCTTTGTAGCTCTACAGAAGTATTAAAAACAGGCGATTTTCATACTATTTTCATAGTATACTTATACTATAGTATTCTAGTAAAATGATTCCAATAAATAGCAGAATCGTGGACAGGGAACTATACTAGAGACCTGCCAAATTTATTGTAGAAATTTTCGGATCAATGATTAGACCATGCAAACTAGAAAGACTTTTTCTTGGATAAAGGAACATATTACTCGATCTATTTCCGTATCACTCATGATATATATCATAACTCGGACATCCATTTCAAGCGCATATCCCATTTTTGCGCAGCAGGGTTATGAAAATCCACGAGAAGCGACTGGGCGTATTGTCTGTGCCAACTGCCATTTAGCTAATAAGCCTGTGGATATTGAGGTTCCACAGGCGGTACTCCCTGATACTGTATTTGAAGCAGTTGTTCGAATTCCTTATGATAAGCAAGTGAAACAAGTTCTTGCTAATGGTAAGAAAGGGGGTTTGAATGTGGGGGCTGTTCTTATTTTACCGGAGGGGTTTGAATTAGCTCCTCCCGATCGTATTTCTCCCGAGATGAAAGAAAAGATAGGCAATTTGTCTTTTCAAAGCTATCGCCCTAATAAACAAAATATTCTTGTGATAGGGCCTGTCCCCGGTCAGAAATATAGTGAAATCACCTTTCCTATTCTTTCCCCCGACCCCGCTACTAAGAAAGATGTTCACTTCTTAAAATATCCTATATACGTAGGGGGGAATAGGGGAAGGGGACAGATTTATCCCGACGGAAGCAAGAGTAACAATACAGTTTATAATGCTACAGGGTCGGGCATAGTAAGTAAAATCATACGAAAAGAAAAAGGGGGGTATGAAATAACCATAACAGATCCGTCGGATGGACGTGAAGTGGTTGATATTATCCCTCCGGGACCAGAAGTT